CGGGTTGGAACAAATTACTATAATTCGCCCCCGCCTACGAATTAGTCGACATTTTTCACAAATTTTACGAACAGAAGCTCTTATTTTCATATTTTGAATTCCTTCAACTTCATTTTGAATTTTGAATAGTATTCCCGCGAAAACTCATGTTAAAGTTGAAAAACCACCCAATCCTTGTTAGGGAATCGATAAATGATACGCCCTCCGGTTGAATCATAATGACTTACTTTAATTTTGACTCTATCTCCCGGCAGTTTCCGTATAAAACTATGCCGGAGCTTTCCTGAAATATAACCTAGACTAAGATCCTCATTATCTAAACGAACCCGGAACATACCGTTGGGAAGCGTTTCGCTAATTAAACCCTCATGAATCCATTTTTTTCTTTCATTCCAGGTAAAATCCCCTGAAATTATTAACTAATGTAGGAGGAATAAGATTATACACTCCACGTTTATTTTAGTTTTTTTTTCACAACAAATAGAAAGTTTCGGATCCAATGCAGATGTAAGAAAGATTACCATATATAACACAAAATTTCTCCGCCTATTCCTTTTAGTCGAGCCTCCCGATCTGTCATTATACCTTGAGAAGTAGAAAGAATTACAACCCCCATTCCGCCTAAAATTCTAGGAATTCTTTGATAGTTAGAATAGATTCGTAGACCGGGCCGGCTTATCCGTTTTAAATTTAAAAGGTTTCTATAAGGCCTTTTTCTATTTCTTGTATGTCGCAGGGTTGAAACCAAAAAATATTTATCGCTTTCTCGATGTTTCCTCACATTTTCGATAAAACCTTCTCGTAAAAGGATTTTAACAATGTTTTCGGTGATATTAGTAGATGCTATTCGAACTACTCTTTTTCTATCCATACCCACATTGCGTATAGAGGTTAGTATGTCAGCAATAGTGTCCCTACTCATGATGGACTCAAATTCTTGTTGCCCCCAAATTTGGATATAATCAACATGTTTTTTTACTTCTTTTTTTGTTTATGAAAAAAAAATTTATTATTAAATTTAAGGTATTAAAGGTATATGCGTGAAACACAATCTACTCAATTTATTTGAATTTCTTTCTTTCCAATACTCTACTATAACTATATCATAGTCTCATCTTATATTTTAAGACTATTATAATACCTCGGGCGCCAATGAAACTATTTTAGTAAAATTTAAATGCCTCAATTCCCGGGCGATCGCACCAAAAACGCGAGTTCCTTTAGGATTTCCTTCTTGATCAATGACAACGGCGGCATTGTCATCATATCGTATTAGCATACCGTTGTCACGTTTAAGTTCTTTGCAGGTACGTACAATTACAGCTCTGACCACTTCCGATCTTTCTAGGGGCATATTTGGTACTGCTTCTTTAATCACAGCAACAACAACGTCACCGATATAAGCATATCGGCGATTACTAGCTCCTATGATTCGAATACACATCAATTCTCGAGCCCCACTGTTATCTGCTACATTCAAATGTGTCTGGGGTTGAATCATTTTTTTATTTGTTCTTTCAATGCAAAGGGCTAAGAAAAAGAAAGAAATATTTTTTGTCAAAAAAACCTTACATTTTGCATTCCCAGGATTTATTTTCTTTGATTTTACATTCTTATCCCAACAGAATAAATTGAGTTTTGATAGGCATTTTGGACGCTGCTATGGAAATTGCTTTTCTGGCTATATTTTCTGCGACCCCGCCCATTTCATAAAGTATTCGACCCGGTTTAACAACAGCTACCCAATATTCAGGAGAGCCTTTACCCGAACCCATACGTGTTTCTGTGGGTCTTACTGTAACTGGTTTGTCGGGAAATATACGTACCCATATTTTTCCACCACGACGTGCATTTCGTGTCATTGCCCGCCGCCCTGCTTCTATTTGTCTAGATGTGATCCAAGCAGGTTCAAGCGCTTGAAGAGCATATTTACCGAAACTAATATGATTACCTCGATAAGACATTCCCTTCATTCGTCCTCTATGTTGTTTACGGAATCTGGTTCTTTTGGGGTTATAGTTGATGGTTCTTTCTGAATTCCACCTCTACTACAGAACCGGACGTGAGAGTTTCGTCTCATCCAGCTCCTCGCGAAAAAAAAAGGATTCAAAATATTGAATTTGAATTGATATATATATATATTTAATGAATAATAGATGAAATCGCGGTATTCTTTGACATTGAATCTAAATCCTATTAGTGTTTTGTATACCCTGTTTGGGTATTTTGTATATATAATTAAACATATATTTCTATTTTTTTTTTTCATTGTATCGTATCGGATTGCCCCAAATCCAAAATGTAGCAATCCAAAAAAGAATGTTTTCGCGGGCGAATATTGACTCTAAATATCTATTTTAGTTTAGTTGTAAGGTTAATTCATTACTTCTCAGATCAGAATATAGGAATTCTTTCTCGGTTCCTTCCGCCATCCCGACCAATGAATCGTTAGGATTTGGTTTCAATAAAATCTTCTGCATTCATGGGTTCCATCGTTCCC